TTGCTAAGGATTCCGATATGGATCCTTTAAATATAAACTTTAATTAACAGAGTCGAGAAAATAATCTATTAAAAAAAATATCAATCGATTTGATAATAATGCAAAGATTACCCAGTAATCCGTCTTGCTCTCACTAAAGTGATATCCATATAGATATCAATATATCACTTGTGACTTTCTTTGTTACAAAACAAAAATTTGAATTTAAAATTGAAATGATTAAAATGAAATCATAAGAAAGAATATGTAAGCTACCCACTTTATTTCCATGGGATTGTAGTTCAATTGGTCAGAGCACCGCCCTGTCAAGGCGGAAGCTGCGGGTTCGAGCCCCGTCAGTCCCGGCGGATTCAATACATCAACTCCCCTTTTTGTTTCTGGGCAAGGGGATGAAAAAGGTTTCATTTATCTTTTTGTTTTATTTTGCTTTATGAAAAAAGCAAAATAAAGGGTCGATTATTTTAACTAGGGTAGAGAGACATATGTAAATTAATTCTAATTATTGAGAGCATTCAACACTTCAAGAAAGATATACTGTTTGGGGTTTCCGCTTTTTGTCAACCGCTCTCCCATTAATTCGTGTAGGAAAATGGAATAGGATAGCGTATAATACATTTGCCAAGAGTACCTATATATACTTTTCTTTCTATGAAGTAAAGGAATTTAAAATAGTTCGAATCCAACCAAGGAAAGAGGATTTTTAAAAAATAAAGATAAAACGCGTCTTCCCTAATGAATATGCTCTTTTTAACGATTAGAGGCGATGTCGAATAAAAAACTCGTAAGAAAAATTAACTCATTAATTTTTTTGAATATTTTCGTTTTTTTACTGGGACTCGTCTTTGGCACATTCCCTTTCTTTGTTTTCCAAAAAGATGATAAACCCTTTCAATTTTTTTTATTTCAAATTGAACTTCGTACTTGTTTTCTCTATATTGATTTCTATTGTTTATTTAAGGTTCTTTAGAAACTCTTTTTGTAAAGAATCGAAGTAGAAAAGATTTTTTATGATACTTCATCAGATGATTGTACAAGGAAAGTAAACTACTAGGTTTTAGAAAGGAAAGCCGATAAAAAGAATCATAAATAACTTTTTTTTTGATTGGATCAGGAATCTCATTATGTATTCGGTGTGGATAAAAGATCTTCCTATGTTATACTATTAAATTCTTGACGATGAATCGATTTTATAGCTCCGATATTGTTATTCATGATATTTCTTTGATTCGATATCATCGAAATCTAATTCATCTGAGTGAGTTTACAAGCGAAAGATTTCTCATCTCTATGGGATTAAATCCCGAGATATTCCAAAGAAAAAAATAATAAAAATAAACAATTAAATTATGGAAGTCAATATTCTTGCATTTATTGCTACTGCACTCTTCATTCTCGTTCCTACTGCTTTTTTGCTTATAATTTACGTAAAAACCGTTAGTCAAAATGATTAATTTGAATAAAATTTTAATATCAATGAAAAAAAAAGATTTCAATTTTTCGTCTTAAATGAAAGGAATGCATTAGACTCAGTAGTAGTATCCTAAGGGGCCCGCTAGTATGGTAGAAAGAGATCTCTTTCTACCATACTAGCCATTATGGTTATTGTAATGTATAAAGATACAAGTGAAATATCTTAATATAAAGGAATCCACCTATATCTCGCTTTTTCTGTATAAACGTCAATATAAATAAAATAGAATATGAAATGTATGTACATACTTTCTCAATTTCATTTGTTTGTTTGATCCATTTAATACAGATAATCCCAATTCGATAGAAGCTTCTTCAGATTTCGAAATGGGTTACCCCATGAATGGTTAACCGTGTAAACCCTGATATAAAAATAGAAAATGAGTCAATAAAACATAAATCCAATTTCTAAAAAAAAAAATCTTAAAAAAAAATTGCCGAACGGTCTAGAAAACGAAAACAATTGATACAGGTTGATAGAGTTTGATTATTACCGCAATTAGAAGTATTTCTAGAGTCCACTTCTTCCCCACACTACGAGAGAGAGGGAAAATGTAAAAACTACCATTAAAGCAGCCCATGCGAGACTTACTATATCCATGTGAATTCTGCCCCCTATTTCTATGAATATGAAGAAACTATTCCATTATTGTTCACTAATAATAGTGAAATCACTGGTGCAGAGTCAAAAAAAGGGAGAGGTATTTGGTCACCATTGATGAACTACTCCAAAAATCCACTTATCTTATCTTATACTTATCTTATCTTATAATGAGTTATTCTTATTATAGAATTTCTAGTAGAATCGACAAGATGTAAACACAAGTAAACGGACATTTTTCGAAGTATCCAAGGAATCTGACTCACATGTACAAAAAAGAAGACTTTTTCTTTCTTTTATCGTTTTTTATTTGTGGAAGTAAAACGAAAGGCAATTCGTCATCTAATCTAATATTGATTGAATGTCTGAGCATTCCGAGACTTTCATGAGTCTATATCCAAAGTATCTTAGGTCCTTTCCAAAACTATTAATTTAATTCCCTCTCTGGCTATCCAATATAATTGAAGACTCAGTAAGTGGAACTAAATTAGTAGTGGCAAGTAAAGATTTACAGATTTCCCTACACTATTTGAAGGTTTCCTTGAATCTGATAGGCAAAACTTTAGGTTAGAGAATAGAACCCCGAGAGCCGGGGGCTTAGAATAACGAAAAGAAAGTATCAAGAGTCTTTTCCTACGTTTGTTATTTAAAGTCTGTTATTGAGGCGGCACCCGGATTTGAACTGGGGAAAAAGGATTTGCAGTCCCCCGCCTTACCACTCGGCCATGCCGCCAAAACGATAGAAACTAGATTCCAATTTTCTTTTTTTTTTTCAACTCCGAAAAAAATATATATAGAGATTTTCAGTCACAAAATATAGAATCTAGTACAAACCAGAACCATTAACTATTGACTGTAAATTCATGACAATTTTTGAATTAAAATTAAAATCTACATTTTTTGATTTCTAATAATATTAAGAAAATAATTAGAAATGCATTTATAACTAATCTATATTGAGTTTTTTTTTTCAATAAAAAAGAAATCTTTTTCAATTTCAATTATAACAGTAATGATGAGTATATGTAAACCCCAGAATCGGAATATACGTTACGTTGTGTTATAGAGCTATAGCTCTATAATGGGGTATTTTATCTCTCTAGGGATGCTTTTGAGGAGTAATTCTCAATAAATTTTTATATTTCAATTTTTCCCTTGAAGAGAAAATTTCCTTTTTGATAGAGCATGTGCTGTCCCAAATAGAACTGTACCACAATAAAAGAAGAAAAAGAGACATATATATCTGTGCATTCTTTTTTATTTTAATACTAAAAAAATAAAAAAAAAACCAAGTTTTCTTACCTACTTCAATTCAATGATATTCTAACTATATCTATTCAAAATAGGTAAAAATAAATCTCTTTTCTGCAAATATTTTTTTGAACAATGAAATAAAAATACATGAAAAAGTAAAGTGGTTAAAAAAAAGTTTTCTATTTATTATATGTTTATCTGCTCGAACAGATCCAATGATGAATACATTTTTTATGGTATGCAATCGAATTGGAATATGTAATATCATAGGTGAAAATGAAATTACTTTTTTTTTCTAGTCTTTACAAAACTCCGTAAATTCCAGTGGTATTTCTCAATTCTGTTCCATTTGGATCTATTTCTTATAAAAAAATTCCAATTGAATCTAGTCTCCGTTCATACGTATTTCATACATTCCATATATCTTGGAGTTGGATAAAATTTCATGTGATTCAGTAAACAGAATAGAAATTCCATTATTACTAGATCGAATTCTATGGATATGATTCGGTGAAGAATGAGAGATGGGATTTTTTCAATAAACGGATAAATGGGAAATTCAAAAAAGATGCTTGGGGATGAAAAAGAGGGAACATCTACAATACCCGGATTTAATCAGATACAATTTGAAGGGTTTTATCGGTTTATTGATCAGGGTTTAATAGAAGAACTTTCTAAGTTTCCAAAAATTGAAGATATAGATCACGAAATTGAATTTCAATTATTTGTGGAAACATATAAATTGGTAGAACCTCTGATAAAAGAACGAGATGCTGTCTATGAAGCACTTACATATTCTTCTGAATTATATGTATCCGCGGGATTAATTTGGAAAACCAGTAGGAATATGCAAGAACAAAGAATTTTTATTGGAAACATTCCTTTAATGAATTCCCTTGGAACTTCTATAGTAAACGGAATATACAGAATTGTGATCAATCAAATATTGCAAAGTCCCGGTATCTATTACCAGTCAGAATTGGATCATAACGGGCTTTCGGTCTATACCGGCACCATAATATCAGATTGGGGAGGCAGGTTAGAATTAGAGATTGATAAAAAAGCAAGAATATGGGCTCGGGTGAGTAGGAAACAAAAAATATCTATTCTAGTTCTATCATCAGCTATGGGTTTGAATCTACGAGAAATTCTAGAGAATGTTTGCTACCCTGAAATTTTCTTATCTTTCTTGACCGATAAGGAGAAAAAAAAAATTGGGTCAAAAGAAAATGCTATTTTGGAGTTTTATCAACAATTTTCTTGTGTAGGTGGGGATCCAATATTTTCTGAATCCTTATGTAAGGAATTACAAAAAAAATTCTTTCACCAAAGGTGTGAATTAGGAAGGATTGGTCGCCGAAATATTAATTGGAGACTGAATCTTAATATACCTCAGAACAATATATTTTTGTTACCACGAGATATATTAGCAGCTGCCGATCATTTGATTGGGATGAAATTTGGAATGGGTACACTTGATGATATGAATCATTTGAAAAATAAACGTATTCGCTCTGTAGCGGATCTTTTACAAGACCAGCTCGGGTTGGCTCTGGCTCGTTTAGAAAATGTAGTTAAGGGAACTATCTCCGGAGCAATTAGGCATAAATTGATACCTACTCCTCAGAATTTGGTAACTTCAACTCCGTTAACAACTACTTATGAATCCTTTTTC